GCGATTTAAATAACGGAAAATAAAATATTTTAAAATAGTATCTAAAATAACGGGAAAAGTGGAAACAAGACCTGATATAATTTGATCATTTTGAGCAAATCCAAAATCTTTATAGACGAAACCAATCATTAGTTCCCAACCATGGGTTGAATGGAATCCTATACATAAATCAGTTAATAGAAGAATAGAAAAAGCTTTTATTGTGTCACTTAAATTATAGAGAAATTCTCGAACCCAAGAGTTAATAAGAACAAGTTCTTGATTACCAAGAATAGAATAACCGCTTAGAATAAAGAAACAGATTATATTGGTAGAGAAGTGCAAAATCGTATTCATATGATCTTCGTTATACGTTTTGATTAACTGGATTGTTTCTTTATAGATTTCAGTACGAAGATTTTGTAGATGTGTTTCCGGACATTCCTTTAACATTTCATCTAACAAAAACAGTTCCTCAAATTCAATAAATTTTTTTAGAATATTCTTTTCTTGACTATCATTCAAGAAAATTTCGGATTGCCTAATATTCCACCAATTAATAAACCAAGATTTCAGACTTTTCTTAAATGTGAAAGAAATACACCAGGGCAAAAAGACTATAGATGTAAGATATAGAAGGGGAATAAATGTTTTCTTTTTTTTCATTTTTCCTCTTTAATGAACTCAATTTCATCTCATTCCTCAACTCTATATGATAATAATCTTTCTATCAAGAATAAGTCTATTACAAGTCATAGAGCTTATATATAAAAATCTATATTATATTCTCTCATTTTTTTAGTTGCAATTCGAGAGTTAGTCCTTGCATTGTTTAATTTAGAAAGAATACGTAAATCGAATAAGAAATCGAAAGAATTCACTGTCAATTCAAATGAAGAAAAAAATATTTCTTTTTATGAATACACGAAAGAGCACTTCCGGTTATGAATATAATAGTCGAATTTGGAAACCAAATAATGCTTTATCTATAAAAATTGAAATATTTTGAAAAAAAAAAGTTTCTTTTTTTTTTTCAAAATATTTCAATCGGTAAATAAATAGGACAATTCTGAAACTTTTTGTACAATTTCTAGTGAATTCCAATTCTTGTCAGTACAAAAGAGGTACACCCAACAATCTAGATACTTCGCTAGCTTTATGTGCAATTTGTGGTGGAATCAAATCATCTTCAATGCGAGTCAAGGGAATAAATCCCTGTTCTATGGTTTCCATATAAATGATATCATAAGTAAGGGTACGATTTAAAATACCCCCTTTTTGAACTGTTGGTAATATTCTGATGGATTGGATCTCTTCCAGAGGTATTTCGAGAATAATACGACGATTTTTTCCGGGAAATCCCCAACGAAAAAAACATACTTTTTTCTCTTTTTTATCGAAGATATCATAACCACCACCTACATCCCACAAAATAATGCACCACAAATAAAGACTAATAAACAAACCTGCGATTCCATAGAAACACATCGTGGCCCCTTGTGGAATAAATGGAAAATAAAGAAAGTCCAGAATAAGTGGAAAATCACTAATTTCCTCGGACAAAAAGAAAAAATCCATACCAAGATAACTGAAAACAGCGACCGATAACAATCCTAATGAGCCTAATAAAATGATAAAGGCCCAAAAGTAATTGCTTAGTTTTCGAGACCCCGTTATAAGATATACCAGTATATGTTCTAATCGCAAAATGATAATCAATTTCTTTTATCCTATTTATAATTATAATATAATCAATTTCTTTTATTCTATTTAAATTTAAATAAAAAACTATTTAAATAAAAAATATTAAATTAACTTTGCACTATTTTAATGTAAACTTTTGAGATGAATTCATCGAATTGTTTCCAGATCGAAAAAAATATATGAGATTTGTCCCTACTGACCGTATCTAAAAAATCTTGTTTTTTTGAATATGGAGAAATAAAGAAGCCATTGCAATTGCCGGAAATACTAGACCCACTAAAGGAACCAAAATGGAAGGAAAGTTTATCATAAAATGGGTACCTCTATTTACAATTTGTACCTTATATATACATATATTATTATTATTATTATTTTATATTTTTTATTTATTTTGTATTTGGATAGTATATAATCACTAGAATTCCTATATACTTAGTATAAGTATATAGGAATTCTAGTGATTATAGCTAAGTCAATGTATATAATTAAATATATATGTAGACTCTATATGTAGAACAAAATATATTAATTGATTTAACCTTCTATATTCGAAAAGAAACAAACATATACATATATATGATAATAAACCCTTTGACTTTTCTTATTCTTAGTATTTTTTCATTTTTGATTTTTAGTCAAAGGAAAGAAATTATGGAATTGAAATAACTCACTCAGAACTTGCTTTAAAAAATTACGCGGTACGATTGAATCAAATAAGCCTTTTTGAAATAAATATTCAGCCGCTTGCGAACCTTCGGGTACTGCCTTATTCAATGTTTGTTCAATTACTCTTTTACCCGCAAATGCAATATAAGCATTTGGTTCAGCAATAATGATATCCCCCAACATGCCAAAACTAGCTGTTACCCCACCTGTAGTAGGAGATGTAAGGATTGATACATAAAATAACTTTTTATTTGTTTGATAATCGTATAAAGCAGAAGAGATTTTAGCCATTTGCATCAAGCTCAAACTTCCTTCTTGCATACGTGCTCCTCCAGACGCACATACCAGAATAAGAGGTAAAAGTTGATTGGTAGCATATTCTACCAAACGGGTGATTTTCTCACCTACTGTGGATCCCATACTACCCCCCATAAACTGAAAATCCATAATTCCAATTGCTACAGGAATACCATTTAGTTGACCCGTACCTGTTTGAACAGCCTCAGTTAATCCTGTTTTTCTTTGATAAGAATCAATACGATCTTTATAAGGTTCTTCTTCTGAATGAAATTCAATGGGATCCAGAGAAATCATGTCTTCATCCATAGGATTCCAAGTACCTGGATCAATCAAAAGTTCGATTCTATCGGAACTGCTCATTTTCAAATGATGTCCACAGTGTTCACAAATATTCATTTTTGATTTAAAAAATTTTTTATAATTTAACCCATAACAATTTTCACATTCAAGCCATAAATGCTTATATTTTTCAATTTCATCGGAATTATTAGAACTTTCTCCAAAAGTAGAATTATGATCATTTGTATCATTCGGGCTAGTTATTATACTAGAACTCAAATTCTTGCTTTCACTAGAATTTCTGCCCTTATCAAAAATGTAACTATAAAAAGAACTCTCATTGTATTTGTCACTATCACCTAAAATGAAACTCTCAATACAGATTTGATAATAAAGATAACTATCAATGCAACTATTAATGTTATTATTCAAATTATATTTAGTATCATCCATGTAATGATTGTTATCACTCTTAGAAACATTATTCATATAGCTAGAAAAAAAACTTTCCTGTTCACTTAAGAAAGGCTGATCATTATCAATCTCCAAAGTTTGATTTTCAATATCTAAATATATGGAATAACTATTCCTATTATTATCTCTAACTAAAAAAGTTTTATCAGATATTAAATTCTGGATGTTTCTGACACCTACGAAATAATCAAAATAACTGTAACTAGAATTATGATTCCAACTATGAATTTTTTTATTCATATCGGTTAAAATTTTTTGGTCTTCTTCACTTACACCGGTACTTTCAATAGGACCGAGACTATCCATTGATTTATTTAATTCACACTTGTATTCTAACTTCCTATTAAACAACATAGAATTGAACCACCATTTTTCCATAGAGTTTTTTCCTCTATTTACATAAAAATAGAATAGATGAATAGTCATTGGATGAAAAATAAAAGAAATATTCTATTTTTAATATTATATTCTATCTTATGTATTTCTTATCAAAAATAAAAAAAGTCTATAAATCCGATAACTAGGATTAGTAACTGATAATAATAATAAAGAGCGAGTAGATATTAAGAATAAATGATAATAAAATTCAATAATAAAAAAAAATAATGAAAAAATATCACTTCAGGGATAATGTATTTATAAGTCGAATTACTTCATTTAGTTATTATTCATTTGCTTTTTCCTATATTCTATCTTTTATCTTTATACATTTTTTCATTTTGTTTTGAAAATAGATGAAAATTTCATTTATTTTTTTGGCTATAAAAAATAACATTCTATATAAACAAAAAGAAATAAAAAATGAGGTATGAAGATAACAAGAGAGTAGGGGGGGATAAAATAAAAAAGAGTTTTATAAATCTATATAGAAGTCATCTGCACCCCCCTTTTTTATTTTATTAATTGAATTTCATTTGTTGATCCGAGTTAAGTTCCATAAAAACACCTGCCTTTTTTGAAATATCCTGAACAGTTCCTGTAGGTTGAGCACCTTGTTCAAGGAAATGTAGAATAACAGGAATATTTAAATAGGTTTGATTCTTTATTGGATCATAAAAACCTACTTTCCTAAGATCTCTTCCCTCTCTTCGGGATCGAACATCGATTGCAACGATTCGATAAACGGCTCATTGGGATAGATATAGATGAATAATGGACCCCCCCTAGAAACGTATAAGAAGTTTTATCCTCGTACGGCTCGGGAAAATTTCAAATTATATGTATGTATAAAAATGAAATGTCAAATGAATCCATAAAATTATAAAATCAATGAAACTATGACTTAAGTGTTTTTTTCATATTTTCTTTCTGAAAAAAAACTCCTCATATTTGTAACCCCATAACTCAAATTGGATAATTCTTAAATAACTAAAAGAAAATAAACCCCTTAGCTATTTCATTTATTGAGTGGTCTCTACCCCCTTTTGTTGACCGTCTTTATAATCTATTTTTTTTGAATTTTTTTCGAATTCTAATTTCTAATAGAATTAATGAGACAATTTGAAAATGGTATTTACTTGTTCCATGATCTTTTCGATTTTCTTTGAATCATTGGGTTTAGACATTACTTCGGAAATCTGAAATCTTTTCAAAAAAATGGCAGCAACATACCATTTTTTTCTTTCTCTGAAAGAATGATACAAACAAATAGAGGGTTAATTCCCGCGGATACACTTTTTATCGAAATAGTTTGACTAATTCCAACAATTTTTTTTAACCTTGCTCAAATTGGATCCTTTCGATTTTTCTATCAAAAAAATACTTACGAAGTTGTTCTAACTTATTAATTTTCACTAACCTTAGATACTTGCCCCTGAGAAATGAATAAACTCGAGCTCCATCATGTACTATTTACATCATCAACCCCCTTTCCTGTCCCCAAAATAAGAAGTTCTAGTGGAACAGAACAAATGATGTCGAGCCAAGAGCATATTGATTTCTATATACTAGGAAAATGGCGGATGTAAGAATCCACAGCTAATCTAATCATGTCTTTCAAGTCGCACGTTGCTTTTTACCACATCGTTTTAAACGAAGTTTTACCATAACATTCCTTTAGCTTGGATCCAGTATGTAATTGATTCCATTATGGAATCGTGAATAGTCATTGATTCAATCGATATAGAATAATTTTTCCTTTTTACGTCTGGGTTTTTATTCTATATGATAATAATGAAAATTAAAGTAAAGACGTAAAAAAATGGAAATTAACTCAATATTGTATTAAAAATTTGTAAAGTAGAAAAAATGGGATTTTTTTCAAAAAAATATTAGAAAATAAATATGAAAAAATTATTATTATATATATATAATTCGTTAATCTACAATGATTCCATTAAAAAATCGACTTGTTTTTAAATCTACATCTTCGAAAGTAAGTCAATTTAGATTAGAAACGATTTTGATATCAAATTTGTATTCAAATATGATACACATTAATATACATCAGGAATGCATATACTCTGGGACGGAAGGATTCGAACCTCCGAATAGCGGGACCAAAACCCGTTGCCTTACCACTTGGCCACGCCCCATTTTCGATTTGACACTAATAAACACTATTATTGATATTGATTGTTCGTCAATTCCACCAGTTCCTAAATTTCTATAGAAAAAATTGTTGCTAGGATTTTTATATGCGTATGTATATATATACATAGCATAAAACTAAATTTATTGATCATTACATAGAATTCAATTAAGATATTGTATAGAAGTATGATTTCTTCTATTTCAGAATAAAAGATTTTGTGAACTAGATAAGTTCAAATCAAAGAAGGATTTTGACAGGTTTTATCTTATTTGATTCATTTTTTTTTAGTTTTATTCATATAATATTAAATTAATTTATTTGATTTATTATTGTATTTTTTTTTTTTTTTATATATATAATAAAAAAATACAATAATAAATCAAATTCTAATTCAAAAAAGCAAAAATAATTTATATTTTCTTAAAGAACAAAATGTTTATTATGCTTAATATCTTTAGTTTTGTCTGTATTTGTATTCACTCCGTCCTTTATTCAAGTAGTTTTTTCTCGGCAAAATTGCCCGAAGCCTACGCTTTCTTGAATCCAATTGTAGATATTATGCCAATAATACCTTTACTCTTTTTTCTCTTAGCTTTTGTTTGGCAAGCTGCTGTAAGTTTTCGATGAGATCTTTAATTTGAGTAATGTCTTAAAAAAATTCAGAATTTTTTAGAAAACGAAAATGCGAACATTTTAATAATTTAAAAGATCAGATAAGTTTTACAGTGTGAATTCTCGATTCCAATATTGAAATTTTTGGGTATATACGAAAAAAATACGGATCATATCCTCATCTATGTTTTTCAATTGAAAAATCCGAATTCTATTATTAGATTTGAGCCCATCACCAACATAATACCTATATTGCAGATATGAAAGAGGATTTTTTGTAATAGTAATTATTGTAATAGTAATAAAAAGCTCGATTCTTATTACAAACCAAGTCCATTTCCAAAACTCATATATACCTAAAAATCAATTCATTTTTTAGAAACTTAGTATTAAAAGGAAGAAAATCTTTAATATAAGAGAATCTATTCTCTTTCTTTGTCGTTTTTTTAATTATCTTGGAGATTTTATAATGCTTACTCTAAAACTATTTGTTTACACGGTAGTGATATTCTTCGTTTCTCTTTTCATATTCGGATTCCTATCTAACGATCCAGGACGTAATCCGGGACGTGAAGAATAAAAAAAATGTATTTTGTGTTTTTTTTTTGCTTGTATTTGATTTTCTAATATTTTTAGGATTTTATCTATTTTATATCTTTAACTATATAAATATAAATAAAAAATCAAACAACCAAAGAGTTCAAAAGAAAAAAATACCAAATCAGCAACGGAAACGGAAAGAGAGGGATTCGAACCCTCGGTACAAAAATTTGTACAACGGATTAGCAATCCGACGCTTTAGTCCACTCAGCCATCTCTCCCCAATTGAAAAAAATAGAATTACTTTGTTTATGTTATATCACATAAACAAGAAGAAGCTTGAAAAAAAAAAAGAGAGAAGTCTCTTTTTTTCTATTTAATTTCTATTCATTATTATATATATATATTTATAT